AAAGCCGTTTTTGTAATTGGCACATATTTTTTTAAACCGCCCATAAGAACCATGTTCTGACTTTTATCTGGAGAATACCCAACGATAGCTTCCATTGAATGAATAATCGATCCGGATCCTAAAAACAATAATGCTTTCGAATAAGCATGAGTAATCAAATGAAATAAAGCAGCTCGATACGAGCCCATGCCTAAAGCTAACATCATATAACCCAATTGAGACATTGTAGAATAGGCTAAACTTCTCTTAATATCTTTTTGAGCAAGAGCTAAAGTAGCTCCTAATAGTACTGTTATTATACTTATTAAAGATATTAGATTCATTATGTAAGGTATAACTATGAAAAGAGGAAGAAGCCGAGCAACAAGAAAAATGCCCGCTGCTACCATCGTAGCAGCATGGATAAGAGCCGAAATCGGGGTAGGCCCCTCCATGGCATCGGGTAACCATACATGAAGAGGAAATTGCGCAGATTTAGCAACTGAACCGGAAAATAATAGAAAAGCGCACAAAGTAACAAATAAAAAATTTAAATCATTATTATAACTTAAATTATTAAATATTTCGAACAAATCCCTAAATTCAAAACTACCTGTTATCCAATAAAGACCCAAAATTCCTAAGAATAACCCAAAATCCCCTATCCGATTAGTTACAAAAGCTTTTTGACAAGCATTTGCCGCAACAGGTCTTGTGAACCAAAAACCTATTAATAGATAAGAACACATTCCGACCAATTCCCAAAAAATATAAATTTGTATCAAATTAGAACTAGTAACCAATCCCAACATGGAAGTATTGAAAAAACTCATATAAGCAAAAAATCTTACATATCCTTGATCATGAGACATATAATTATCACTATAAATAAGAACGATAATTCCAACAGTAGTGATTAATATTAACATAATAGAAGTAAGTGGGTCGATCAAGTGTCCGAACTCTAAAGAAAAATCATTAGTGATAGTCCAAGACCATACATATTGATATATGGAATTGCTGTTTATTTGCCCAATAGACAGATCCGCCGAAAAAAGAAGAAGTATACTTAATAAGAAAACACTAGGAAAAGCCCACATACGACGAATACTTTTGGTTGCCATTGGAAAAAGGAGAAGCCCTACTCCTATTAAGACAGTAACTGGAAGTGGAACAAAAGGTATGATCCATGCATATGGATATGTATGTTCCATAAAAAATAAAACCCCTTTTTTATTATTAATTAATTGTTTCCGATTCACCAGACCTTATTTCTTTTGAAAGAACTCAATAAAAAAATTAAGATATGCAAGACCTCATTTTTTATATTTTTAATCTAATATTCTGATTCTTTACCAAATCCATCAAATATGCAAATTCATAAATTACAATTGATCAAATGATATAATCATTACTAGTGAAAAGTTAATACTTAATTATTAAGATTAAGTAAGATCTTTATGCGGATATAGAAAATTTAAATTTCAATTATTTTTATGAATAAAAAATTGTACCAAATAAGGGTACTTAATTTTGATATGAATCATAAGAGCTACCAAGGTCAATAACTTCATCCAAGAAAAAGGACCCATTAATGAGTTTTTTATTTGGAATCATTAACGGGTTAATTGTAGAATAGAATTCTAGAACTTATTTATTGTCTTCCATTCCAATAAAATATATTTAGTTTTATAGGTTTATAGGAGACACTATGATATCTGTCAATTAAAATAAACGAAGTATTACTAAACTACCCTTTGACCTTTTTGTTTTTTGTATGGAGGAAGTTCCCTTTTTAAAAATTGATTAAGAATCTCATTCAATTAAAATTAAATAATACAAAAATTTAGGTGTATTCTCTCTTTTAGCTTGACCCATTAAACTAATAAAAATGTGAATCTTTGTTTTTATTAGTTTTTGGATTTATTTCTTATTTTTTACCTTTTTGATATATTTTATTACAAATTATTAGAAGCACGCCAAAAATAGACCAAAGAATTCTTTTTTTTTTTAGTTTATCAGATTTCCTTGGTACATTTGATACTATAGTTTGAATACACGGATATAAGGGCATCCATTACTATTGGTATATTAGTAATTCTTTGTTCGTACGGATTCTTTTATGTACTATATATATATAAATAAAAAATAAATATTCATGTTTGATGTGATTTTCACAGATACAGATCCATAATTTTGGTTTTTACGCCACATAGTATCATCTATAAAATAGATAGATAGATGTCTTTCACATCCAACTATAGCAATGAGTAGTAATCTCTTAATTTTGAATGGCAGTCCCCAAAAAACGTACTTCTATGTCAAAAAAACGTATTCGTAAAAATTATTGGAAAAAGAAGGGATATTGGGCAGCATTAAAAGCCTTTTCATTATCAAAATCTCTTTCGACCGGAAATTCAAAAAGTTTTTTTGTGCCAACAAATCTAAAAAAATAATAAAACTTTGGAATAATTTGCATTGGAACTGACTCAAAAATGAGTTAGTTTTTTGTTATATGTTC